AAAAAAGAAATCCTTTCATTATTATTATTCATTGTTAATAAAGATAATAAACGAAATCTTTTTTGAATTCTTTTTTTCCCTTCTATATCCTTATCCTTACCCCATAGAGATATTGAATAAAACAAGTTGTTTGTTTTGCCGCTGTAATTTTGAAAATGAACATTTAAATATCCTTCAAAAGTAAGTAAATAGATCCGAAACATATAAAAAGCAGTTAATCCTGCTGTGAAAAAAGCTATTATTGCAAAAATCGGTGAATACAACCAACTATCATTAAGAATTTCATCTTTAGACCAAAAACAGGCAAGAGGTGGAATACCACAAAGGGAAAGTATACCTAAAAAAAAAGCAGTTTTTGTAATCGGCACATGTTTTGTTAAACCACCCATAAGAACCATATTCTGACTTTTATCTGGAGAATACCCAACAATTGCTTCCATTGAATGAATAATTGATCCAGACCCTAAAAACAACAATGCTTTCGAATAAGCATGAGTAATCAAATGAAATAAAGCAGCTCGATAAGACCCAATACCGAGAGCTAACATCATATAACCCAATTGAGACATTGTAGAATAGGCTAAACTTCTCTTAATATCTTTTTGAGCAAGAGCTAAAGTAGCTCCTAATAGTAATGTTATTATACCTATCAAAGCTATTATATTCATTATGTAAGGTATAACTCTAAAAAGAGGAAGAAGCCGAGCTACAAGAAAAATTCCTGCGGCTACCATAGTAGCAGCATGTATAAGAGCTGAAATAGGAGTGGGTCCTTCCATAGCATCAGGTAACCATACCTGAAGGGGAAATTGAGCGGATTTAGCAATTGCACCAGAAAATAATAAGAGGGCACACAAAGTAACAAATAAAGAATTAACTTCATTATTATAAATCAAGTTATTGAATATCTCAAACAAATCCTGAAATTCGAAACTGCCTGTTATCCAATAAAGACCTAAAATTCCTAATAATAAACCAAAATCCCCTACACGATTAGTTACAAACGCTTTTTGACAAGCATTCGCTGCAATCGGTCGTGTAAACCAAAAACCTATTAATAGATAAGAACAGACTCCAACTAATTCCCAAAAAATATAAATTTGTATCAAATTAGAACTAGTCACTAATCCCAGCATTGAAGTATTGAAAAAACTCATATAAGCAAAAAATCTCAAATATCCTTGATCATGAGACATATAATTGTCACTATAAATAAGAACCAAAATTCCAACAGTAGTAATTAAGATTGACATAATAGAAGTAAGTGGATCGATCAAGTAGGTGAACTCTAAAGAAAAGTAATTATTGATGGTCCAAGACCATACATATTGATAGATATAACTGTTATTTATTTGCTGAATAGGCAGATTGGCTGAAAAAATCATAACTATACTTAACAATAAAACACTAGGAAAAGCCCACATGCGGCGAAGATTTTTTGTTGCCTTCGGGAAAAGGAGAAGTCCCACTCCTATTAACATAGGAATTATAACTGGAATGAAAGGTATGATCCATGAATATTGATATGTATATTCCATAAAAATAAATAAATAAAAATCTTTTATTCTTAATTAACTGTTTCTGATTCACCAGCTCTTATCTTTTTTTGAAAGGAATCAGTTAATAAAAAAATTAAGATATATAAAACTAAAATAAAATTTTATATTCTTAATTATTATAAATCTTTTCCAAATACTTCAAACAAAACAAGATATTTCAAATCAAGAAGTTTGAATTGGTCAAATGAGATGACCAAGCTACTATTGAAAAATAAATACTTACTCTTTTTTTTAAGTAAGATTTTATGAAGCTACAAAAAATAAAGATTTCAATTATTATTACAATTTACATAATACAATATTTTAACAATATTTTAATCTCGGGAGAGAGTAAGGACAAATAATTACACCAAAAAGATTATTTTATTTTGATATGATTCATAAAAGACAGACACAGTCCATACATAACTTAACTCAAGGAAATAAGAACTATTTTTTTTAGTTCGTTTATTCAGAATCATTAACCAATGCAGTTTTGAATTGATTGAAGGAATTACTAAAAAAAAATGACTTTTCTTTAGAAAAAAATGATGTATACTTTAACACATTAACTGCAAGTCTCATTTGAATTTGAAAATATTAATTAGGTGCACTCTTTTTTCAAGTTTGGCTAATTAAGCAATTAAAAAAAAAAATAAAGGGAATTAAGGATTGGTTTCTTAAACTTTTTGATGTATTTTATTACATGTATAAATATAGCACGATGAAAATAAACAATAAACAATATAAAGGAACAACCACTTTGGTTTATATTTTTTCTTTTTTTATGACGAGAGTCTAATTTAGACTATAAATAGATAATTAGATAGTAAGTAAAGAACAATTGGTTTTGAACAATAGATGTCTTTCACATCCAACTAGAGAAATGAATACTCTATCATAATTTTTTAATGGCAGTTCCAAAAAAACGCACTTCTATATCAAAAAAACGAATTCGTAAAAATATTTGGAAAATGGAGGGGTATTGGGTAGCATTGAAAGCTTTTTCGTTAGCGAAATCTCTTTCTACAGGGAATTCAAAAAGTTTTTTGTACAATAAGAAATAAATAAATAATTAATGGAATAATCTGAATCTATCTCTGACTCTAAAAAAAGTCTAGTTTCATTTTGAATTTCGTTTCTAATTTTTTAATTTATATATTATATAATTTATATATTATATATAATAATTATACTTAAAAACTAAAAAAAAGAAAAAAGAAAAAAAAAAAGTAATGATTCCCATTCCTTAATGTTTTGAATGGATAAATATTAAATTGAATTCATTTTGCCATTATGTTATGTAAAATAATTCTTATTTTGTATACTTAATACTTCATTTTTAAAAATGATATTCTTTTTTGTTTGACAAAAAAAAGAATAAATACAAGATATAAAGTTTCAACTGTCTTTTTAGTAAAGTTTTGTCTTTTTTATATTTATTTATTATATTTATATAATATATATTTATATATTATATAATATATACTATTTTTTATAGAACAACAAATATAAGATCTTTAATCCAAATTCAAATTAATGAGTTGTTGAAACTCATTTTTTTTTAGTTTCAAACTTGTTTTGTAATTTTCTGAACAATCATTTTAAACAATAATTATCAATATATATACTCCTTATCCTTATATATACCTTATATACCTCGTATAAAATATCCATTGATAAAAGCTTCTTGTCCCATTTAGGTGGATATTTTATACGAGAAATGTATCAATTTTGGTCATCAAAAAAAATGGATCCTATAGTTGCTTGGGCTGGGGAAGATAGATCAATATATGTATTAAGTATTAATTTTTAACGGGTTATTCTAATTTGAAGTAGGGTCCAATTACGATAGAAATCAAAACTCTTTTTTTATATGATACGCCCAATACCTAACCCAAACCCAATTTAATTAATTTATTAATGTTAAGTTAAATAAACTTAACACTCTAAATATTAAATCAAACAAATAATAAAAAATCATGAATTTAAATGTTTCCTATAAAACTAAAAAATATTGAATGATTGAGTACTTTAACCTAGACGATTAAATAAGAATAGGTTATTATGATTTCGAACAAGCCGCTATGGTGAAATCGGTAGACACGCTGCTCTTAGGAAGCAGTGCTAGAGCATCTCGGTTCGAGTCCGAGTGGCGGCATGGCATCTTATAAAAGAGTAAGTCCTATAATAAATTCAATTCCCGATTTCCATTCCTATAATTTCGAGAATCCCCCCCCCTTTTTTTATTTATTTAAAATTTTTTTTATGATATTTTCAAGTTTAGAGCATATATTAACTCATATATCCTTTTCGGTTGTTTCAATTGTAATTTCAATTCGTTTGATAATCTTATTAATTAATGAAAGCGCAGGACTATATGATTCATCAGAAAAGGGCATAAAAACTACTTTTGTCTGTATAACAGGATTATTAGTTACTCGTTGGATTTATTCGAGACATTTACCCTTAAGTGATTTATACGAATCATTAATTTTTCTTTCGTGGAGTTTGTCCATTATTTGTATGGTTCCGTATTTTAAAAAAAATATAAACCATTTAAGCGCAATAACCGCGCCAAGTACTATTTTTACCCAAGGCTTTGCTACTTCTGGTTTTTTAACTGAAACACATCAATCCGTAATATTAGTACCCGCTCTACAATCTCATTGGTTAATGATGCACGTAAGTATGATGGTATTGGGTTATGCAGCTCTTTTATGTGGATCATTATTATCAGTAGCTCTTATAGTCATTACATTTCGAAAAGTCATAAGGGCTTTTGAGAAAAAGAATAATGATTCATTTTCATTTGATGCTATCCAATACATGAATGAAAGAAACAACGTTTTATGGAACATTTCTTTGATCTCTTCTAGGAATTATTATAGATCTCAATTGATTCAACAATTGGATCATTGGAGTTATCGTATTATTGGTATAGGGTTTATCTTTTTAACCATAGGTATTCTTTCGGGAGCAGTATGGGCAAATGAGGCATGGGGCTCATATTGGAATTGGGATCCGAAGGAAACTTGGGCATTTATTACTTGGACCATATTCGCGATTTATTTACATATTCGAACAAATAAAAATTTTGAAGGTGTAAATTCCGCAATTGTAGCCTCGATGGGATTTCTTATAATTTGGATATGCTATTTTGGGGTCAATCTATTAGGAATAGGGCTACATAGTTATGGTTCATTTACACTAACGTCTAACTGAAGAAAGGACCTAACGAACACAAGCAAACATGGGACAGCATATATATAAGAAAACATTGTGTAAGCCTTCGAGAACCTTTTGAATCACTACTTTGATTCAAAAGGTTCTTACAAAGGCCAAACAAATCTGGTTAAAAGTCTAATTCATTTTTTTATTTTTAACTTAAGTTAAAGTTAAACTTAAGAGAAGAAAATTATTATTTTATTGTTTTTTTTAATTGTACAACGAATTTTTTAAAACATCCTAATATTATTTATTATTATAGATTATTATAGTATATTATTAATATTATTAGTATAGGATTGCTGTTTGATTTTTTATTTTATTCATGAAAATTATCTATAAAAATAGATAGATATAATATCTTCGACCTTGTCAACTGATAGTGAGAAAACGAAATCCGGATAAATACCAATACCTATTACAGGTAAAAGGATAGAGATCGAAACAAATAACTCTCGCGGTCCAGAATCAAAAAAAGAAGAGTTTGGAGCATTAAAAAACTTGTATCCATAGAACATTTGGCGTAACATAGATAATGAATAAATAGGAGTTAATATCATTCCAATTGCCATTACAAATGTAATTAGTATTTTTGTTATTAAAAAAAATTTTTGGCTGGTAATTAGTCCCAAAAATACTATTAATTCTGCAACAAAACCACTCATCCCCGGTAATGCAAGGGAAGCCATCGATAAGATACTGAAAGTCGTGAATATTTTTGGAACCGGGATCGCCATTCCGCCCATTTCGTCGAGATAAACAAGACGTATTCTATCAAAACTCGTTCCCGCCAAGAAAAAAAGTGCAGCGCCAATAAAGCCATGAGAGATTATTTGTAAAATGGCTCCATTGAGGCCCATATCACTTATAGAGCCAATTCCTATAATTATGAAACCCATATGAGATATGGAGGAATAGGCTATTCTTTTTTTTAAATTACGTTGACCGGGAGATGCTGAAGCTGCATAGATTATTTGAATTGTGCCTACTATAATCAACCAGGGAGCAAATAGAGAATGAGCGCGGGGCAATAATTCCATATTAATCCGAACCAATCCATACGCTCCCATTTTTAATAAAATTCCGGCTAGAAGCATACAAGTACTGTAATGTGCCTCTCCATGGGTGTCTGGTAACCATGTATGTAAAGGTATAATTGGTGATTTGACAGCAAAAGCAATAAGAAATCCAATATAGAATATTATTTCCAGTGCTACTGGATAAGATTGATTAGCTGATGTTTCAAAATTTAATGTTGGTTCATTGGAACCATATAAACCGATACCCAGAACTCCTATTAATAAAAAAACGGAACTTCCCGCAGTGTACAAAATAAACTTTGTGGCTGAATACAAACGTTTCTTTCCCCCCCACACGGATAGAAGTAGATAAACGGGAATTAATTCTAACTCCCACATGATGAAAAAGAGTAAAAGGTCTCGAGAAGAAAATGATCCTATTTGGCCGCTATACATTGCTAACATCAGGAAATGGAATAATCGGGAATCTCGAGTAACCGGCCGAGCCGCTAAAGTAGCTAAAGTGGTGATAAATCCTGTCAGCAAAATAGGTCCTATAGAAAGTCCATCTATTCCCAATCTCCAGTAAAAATCAAAAAGATTGATCCATTTATAATCCTCCGTCAGTTGCATTAATCGATCGTCCAATTGGAAATGATAATAGAAGGCATAAGTTATTAGAAGGAGTTCCAGAGCGCATATAAATATGGTATACCCTCTTATTACCTTATTTCCTCTATGAGGGAGAAAGAAAATTAAAGAACCCGCGAATATTGGCAAAACTACCAATATTGTTAACCAAGGAAAATAATTCGTAGTAAAAACAAGATACACTTGGACCAGAAAAATCCGTGCTCGAAAAAAGATATTCTATTTTTTTATTTTCTTTTTTCGAGCAGGGGGATTTTTGTCGGTAAAAAAAATGAATGTATTCAGGTGGGATTTGTGAAAGGAATCAATAAGCTAGGCCCATGCTTCGAGTTGTTTCATGCCATAAATAAACTCGAACACTCAAGTAATCCGTTGGACAGGCGGATTCACATCTCTTACAACCAACACAGTCTTCTGTTCTTGGAGCAGAAGCAATTTGTTTAGCTTTACATCCGTCCCAAGGTATCATTTCTAATACATCTGTGGGGCAGGCTCGGACACATTGAGTACACCCTATACACGTATCATAAATCTTTACTGAATGTGACATTGGATATATAAATTTTTGAACATCATAAGTTTTCGATCTAGTAAACTTGTAAATGAATTATACATATATTTAGTATTTAGACACCAGATGAATCAATGATTTACCAGAATTTTTATAATTAATCTGCTCCCGGATCGGCTCATGCGAGAGGTCCAAGATCCTTTGATTTATTGCATTTTTTGTAAACACGATCAATACGTTATGTACCATCCATGTTAATTCGACTATATAAATATTATAATTTATATGATTAATACTGCTTATTAATACATAATACAATACTACTTATTCAACAAATTTGATTGATTGATACGAGTTGATTTTCTGTTACGATAAATTGCGGAAACAATAGCTGGCCCAATAGCTGCTTCAGCGGCTGCAATAGCTATAACAAAAATTGAAAAAATATTTCCTTTTAATTGGCGACTATCAAAAAAATCAGAAAATGTTACAAAATTTATATTAACTGCATTCAGTATAAGTTCAAGACACATAAGGGCTCTAACCATATTTC